TGGTAAGCAAGAAGATTGTTTACGAAGAAACAACAAGAAAAATTCATATTCTGATACATAAGAGTTATATAAGAATCGAAATAGTCTTTTATTTTCTTTTGAAAAATGAAAAATCGATTTCATTGAAATAATAAGACTATTCCAATTCGAATAGTAGTTGAGAAAGAATCGCAATAAATGCAAAGATGGAACATCTTGGATCCGGTATTGAAGGAGTTGAACCAAGATTTCCAAATGGATAGGATAGGGTATTTCTAGATGTGATAGATAATGTAAATGCAAAAATTTGTCTTCTAAAAAGGGAAATATTGAATGAATAGATCGTAAATTCTGAAACTTTGGTGTTTCTTTTTCTTTCGGACAAAATAATTCTCGTAGCGAGAATGGGATTTCTAGAACGATCGCAAACCCCTCAGATAGAATCTGAGAATAAAACTCGGAATAAAAAAATTTGTTGTAATCCAACAATCGATCTTGGTTAGGATGATTAACCGAGTTAATCCAAAAATTCTGCTGATACATTCGAATAATTAAACGTTTCACAAGTAGTGAACTAAATTTTTTGTTATTACAACTAATAATTTCCACAGGTTCGGAACCATTTAATCCATAATCATGGGCAAATGCATAAATATACTCCTGAAAGAGAAGTGGGTAGACGAAGTATTGTTGACGAGATTTCTGTTTTTCTGAATACCCTTCGAATTTTTCCATTTGTATTTCTACTTGAATCAGAAATAAGAAGCATTTCTCGGTTTATCAAATGATGATACATAGTGCAATATGGTCAGAGCAGGGTGTTGCATTTTTTAATACAAACCCTGGAAAGAAAGGGAGTCTAATCCACAGATCTTTTCTTTTTCTATCCAATTAGTTTATGTTTGTTCTAATTACAAAAGAGAAAAAATCTTTTCTTTTTTATTTTTGCAGGCCAATCGCTCTTTTGACTTTGGAATACAGTCTCTTTATCAATATACTGCTTCTTTTACACATTCAATCCATAACATCCCTTTTCAATCCATAATCAAGAATAATTAGGATTTCTAAAAAAAAAGAAAAAATAAAGGGTACGCTCATAGGAAAACCCAATCTTTCCCCGCATCAGGCACTAATCTATTTTTAACGTCTAATTAGATCGGGGAATCATTTCAATTAAGAAGTTAAGCTCGTTGCTTTTTTTTTACCAGAATTGGAGCCAAGCTCTATCCATTTATTCACTAGACCCAGAAAATCGGAATTTTTTTATTCCAAAAAGAAAAAATAAGAATTGGATTTCATTACGACATGCTATTTTTTCCATTCATTACCCTTGAGGATCAGTCGTGGTCTTCTAGACTCTACCAAGAGTCTGGACGAATTTGTTGCTTCATCCAAATGTGTAAAAGATCATAGTCGCACTTAAAAGCCGAGTACTCTACCATTGAGTTAGCAACCCAGATAAAATAGGATCTTAGATACGATCGAAACCCAAAAATCAATGGAATTACACCGCACGCTCCTGTCAAAACATTGAACTAGCAAGACATCAAAAGAAAGATTTGATCCCCCATTAAAATAAAAACACTCAAATGCCAAAATGAACAGGTCCGGTTAAATTTCACTAAGGTTAAAAAAAGAGCGGTCCCAATCACGATGGCAAAATTGTCATTTTTTTAGCTATTTTTATTTCTTTAAATAAAAAAATCTTGTATGAGAGTACATGCAAGAGGGGCAACCTTATCGTTTGAGCGAAGTGTAGGCAGAAAAACCTAATATGGAGTGAGGATAAAGAGACCTATCTATCTACAAATTCTATTTGTTCAATAGACCTTTGTCAATGGAAATACAATGGTAAGAAAACAAATTAGATATAAAAAGTAAATAAAATAAGGGCTTATGTTGGATTGGCACGACATAAATCCAGTCAAAACAAAAATAGGACTAAGAAAGAGGTAAGTTGTGTCTAAATAATTAGACAACGAAGGATACTAGTGATCCTCTCCTACTTTTTTATTCATTTAGTTCTTCAATTAACTCAAAGTTCCTTCTTTTTCTTTAAAGAATTCTGCCTTCCTTAAAATATCATAAACAGTTCTTGTAGGTTGAGCACCCTTTTCAAGGAAATAGAGAATAGCTGGAACATTTAAACAAGTTTGATTCTTTATCGGATCATAAAAACCTACTTTTCGAAGATCTCTTCCTTCTCTTCGAGATCGAACATCAATTGCAACGATTCGATAGACAGCTTATTGGGATAGATGTAGTTAAACAACGCCCCCCCTAGAAACGTATAGGAGGTTTTTTCCTCATACGGCTCGAGAAAATGATTCGAATTTCTGGTTATAATACAAGTAGATAGAAATTAGACTATGACTTGCATGAATTTCCTTACAGAAAAAACAAATTTCATTTATACTCATGACTCAAGTTGGCTCATTTTGACTGACAGACTTAAAAGGAAAAATCCTTTGAAATTTTTTGAGTCGTCTCTAAACTCTTTTCTTTGTCTCATCTCGAACGAATTGACTTTTATTCCTTATTCTGATCCAATTCAATTGTTGAGACAATTTTATTGTTGAGACAGTTGAAAATCGCGTTTACTTGTTCCGGAATTCTTTATCTTTGATTTGCGAAATCCTTGGGTTTAGACATTACTTCGGGAATTCCTATTCTTTTTTCTTTCAAAAGAGTAGCAACATACCCTTTTTTTCTTATTTCCTTCGATAAAGCATTTCCCTCTTCTATAGAAATCGAATATGAGCGATTGATTTTGATAGACTTTTAATTGAAAGAGTTTTTCCAATCTTCCAAAATTGGATTTTCTTCTTATTTTAACCTTTCGATTTCTATATTAAGGATAGACTGACAAAGTTGGCCTAATTTATTAGTTTTCACTAACCCTAGATTCTTTCCCTTGATAAAAAAGAAATTATGTCCTCTCGAGCTCCATCGTGTACTATTTACTTACAAACAACCCAGCGCAAGTTTGGTTCGGGACGAATAGAACAGACTATGTCGAGCCAAGAGCATTTTCATTACTATGGAAAATGATGGATAGCAAAATCCACAATCGATCATGTCCTTCAAGTCGCACGTTGCTTTCTACCACATCGTTTTAAACGGAGTTTCACCATAACAAACATTCCTCTAATTTCATTGCAAAGTGGTATAGGGAATTGATCCAATATGGATGGGATCATGAATAGTCATTGGTTTAGTTTCATTTTTTGTATACTAATTCAAACTTGCTATCTATGAAGAAATATGGATAAAAGAAATAAGTATTTATCGGGGAAGACTCTGCAAAGATCCAATTTATTTAAACCCATATTCTATCATATGAAGGAAACATAGTTCGAAAAAGACGAATAAACAAGTTTGCTTAAGACTTATTTATTATTGAATTTCCACCCTCAACAGAGGACTCGAGATGGGCAATCCTGAAATGAGAAGAGAAGGATCGACTCTTCTCCAACAAATAAACTATCAAACTCAAAAAAAAATTAATTAATTTAATTACTATATTAGAATTTGATTAGTAATCTATTTTTCCGTAACAAAAACAATTAACTATTAACTAAATAAACTATTCCAATGAAAAGATTGAAAGTTTTTTGGTAGTTATACAATTCTCGTACTTCTTCGACTCGAATACCAAAAGAAAAAAAAATATATTTCGTGTAAAGTAAAATAAGGTCTTTGCTTTTACTTAATAGCATTCTTTCTTTTACCTAAAAGAAGCAACTGCAAATCAAAAATTAGGAGAAGTATGATTTTTGGAATTCATTCTATCCAATGAACAGTTCTTACCTTATCCTTACCAGAATGGATCATTCTGGATATTTAACGAATCACAGATCGAGATCGTTTTTGCTTAACCAAAGAAGGACCCTTTTTTGCTAATAATATAATACAACAAAAACCTATCTCTATCATAAAGGGGTAGGTCTCATTTTTTATACAGTGTTTTACGTATAGACCAAATTTTTTATGAAAATAAAGTAAAGATATTCAATTTGACTGAACTTGACACTTGATTATGTTTTCTGAGAAAGAAAATGAATGATTAGAAATGCATCTAATCTAAGAATTCATAAGAGATTATTATTCTCTTTAATAAACTTTCTTTTGTCTCGTGCGGGGTACAATACGATTTCATCTTTCGTTTCATCAGAAAAAATCTGGGACGGAAGGATTCGAACCTCCGAGTAACGGGACCAAAACCCGCTGCCTTACCACTTGGCCACGCCCCATTTCGGGTTTTATGCGACACTAATAAACATTATTATGTTTATTTGTTATTCGTCAATCCAATCCCACTTCAATTACATAAAAAATGAGGGATACTCTCTTGCTAGGATTCTAGACATGCGGATAATATAGAATCCAAAAATGCATTGATCATTACATGGAATTCTATTAAGATATTATATGAAAGTCGAATTTCTTCCATTCTCATTTGAGAGTGCGAATACAAGGAGGTATTTTGCGTTTGGGAAAGTCCGAAGAAAAAAAGATTTAGAATCTGCCTTTTCCTTTTTCCCTTCGAAAAATAAAAATAACTCAATCAAAATCCAATTATCTACTCTACAAGAACGAAATGCTTGTTATGCCTAATATACTTAGTTTAACCTGTATCTGTTTTAATTCTGTTCTTTATCCGACTAGTTTTTTCTTCGCCAAATTGCCCGAAGCTTATGCCATTTTCAACCCAATCGTGGATGTTATGCCTGTCATACCTGTACTCTTTTTTCTATTAGCTTTTGTTTGGCAAGCTGCTGTAAGTTTTCGATGAAATCTTTACTACTCTGTCTGCCAAATTGAATAATGTATTCATTCCAAAAAAATTCTAAAAATGGATAAAAGCCGAGAAGTCTTATATTATGAACCTTCGATTCTAAAATTCAAATTCTTCTACATTGAATGTATAGCTGCAGCAATAAATTTGGATCAGCTTTTCTACCCCCTGCACCTACGTTGAGCAGGTACCTTTAGGTACCCGCACAATACCTAACCCAATTTTTTATATTGATAAGAGTGCTTATTAGAAATCAATTCTTGCAATTTTTTTCAAGAATTGATTTTTGCATTTTTAGGTGTCAAAATAAACAAAACCCATCCTAATGGATCTGTGTGGTAAGGAAAAACAGGTAATCTATTCCTTAAAAAAAAATCTTGGAGATTATGTAATGCTTACTCTCAAACTTTTTGTTTATACAGTAGTGATATTCTTTGTTTCCCTCTTTATCTTTGGATTCTTATCTAATGACCCAGGACGTAATCCTGGGCGCGAGGAGTAAAAATCCAATTTTTTTGGAATTTTTTCTTACAAATTGGATTTGTTTCGTACATTTATCTATGAGAAAATCCGGGGGTCAGAATTCCTTCCAATTCAAAAGTCCCAAATGATCCGAGGGGGCGGAAAGAGGGGGATTCGAACCCTCGGTACAAAAAAATTGTACAACGGATTAGCAATCCGCCGCTTTAGTCCACTCAGCCATCTCTCCCCGTTCCAAATCGAAAGGTTTCCGCGATATGACAGAGGCAAGAAATAACGATTGCAAAAAATCCTTCCTTTTTCCTTCAAAAGTCCATAAAAATTATATTGCCAATTCCATTTTAGTTATATTCTTTTTTCTTAATGTTAATAAAAACAAGAAGAAAATTCTTGTTTTTTCTTTCTAAAATTCGATATTGGCTGAGAAACTATCAGATAGATTTTCTCTTCAGCGGGCATTTCCATATAGGACTTGTTATAATAAAATAAGCAGGTTATATAAAAAATAAAAAACTCTTTTTTCGATTATTTATCAATAAAGCAAAAAGGGTTCTTATCAAACCCACCATAAAATTGGAAAGAGATATAAAGTAAGTAGACCTGACTCCTTGAATCATGCCCCTATCCGCTATTCTGATATATAAATTCGATGTAGATGAAATTGTATAAGCGGATTTTTTGTATTTCCTTAGACTTAGACGGCGCAAGGCAAGAATTTTTCGCTATTTACGATTTCATATTCTTGTTACTAGATGTTCTATAGGAATAAGAAAAAATCGCAACTCCTTTCCGCTACACATAAAAATTTATTTCGAAAGTCAATTTTTTTTTCAGAATCCTATTTTTGTTCTTCCATCCATGCAATAGAGAGCGAGTGGGAAAAGAGGGGTTACTTTTATTTTCATTTTTCCCTTAAAAGATAGGCTTTGAAATAGGAGTCATGGAATAATGCTGAATTCAAATGTTTATTTATATAGTATAAGAAAAGCTAATCGAATCAAATTCATGGATTTACCACGACCTCGGTTGTGACCCCATACCCATAGATAAAAATGCAAAATTTCTATCTTCGAGACCGTTGAAAAAGGGCATTGAACGAGAAAGAAATCGTCCACAGATAATTAAACTATCATATGCCTTGGAAAGTGATATGAGGTGCTCGGAAATGGTTGAAGTAATTGAATAGGAGGATCACTATGACTATAGCCCTTGGTAGAGTTACTAAAGAAGAAAATGATCTATTTGATATTATGGACGACTGGTTACGAAGGGACCGTTTCGTTTTTGTAGGATGGTCCGGCCTATTGCTCTTTCCTTGTGCTTATTTCGCTTTAGGGGGTTGGTTTACAGGGACAACTTTTGTAACTTCTTGGTATACCCATGGATTGGCTAGTTCCTATTTGGAAGGTTGTAATTTCTTAACCGCGGCAGTTTCCACCCCTGCCAATAGTTTAGCACACTCTTTGTTGCTACTATGGGGCCCGGAAGCGCAAGGAGATTTTACTCGTTGGTGTCAATTAGGGGGTCTGTGGACTTTTGTCGCTCTCCATGGGGCTTTTGCACTAATAGGTTTCATGTTACGTCAATTTGAACTTGCTCGGTCTGTTCAATTGCGGCCTTATAATGCAATTTCATTCTCTGCTCCAATCGCTGTTTTTGTTTCCGTATTCCTTATTTATCCACTGGGGCAATCTGGTTGGTTCTTTGCGCCGAGTTTTGGCGTAGCAGCGATATTTCGATTCATCCTCTTTTTCCAAGGATTTCATAATTGGACGTTGAACCCATTTCATATGATGGGAGTTGCCGGAGTATTAGGCGCGGCTCTGCTATGCGCTATTCATGGGGCGACCGTAGAAAACACTCTATTCGAGGACGGTGATGGTGCAAATACCTTCCGCGCTTTTAACCCAACTCAAGCTGAAGAAACTTATTCAATGGTCACTGCTAACCGCTTTTGGTCCCAAATCTTTGGTGTTGCTTTTTCCAATAAACGTTGGTTACATTTCTTTATGCTATTTGTACCCGTCACCGGTTTATGGATGAGTGCTATTGGCGTAGTCGGCCTGGCTCTGAACCTACGTGCCTATGACTTCGTTTCCCAGGAAATCCGTGCAGCGGAAGATCCTGAATTTGAGACTTTCTACACCAAAAATATTCTTTTAAACGAGGGTATTCGTGCGTGGATGGCAGCTCAGGATCAGCCTCATGAAAATCTTATATTCCCTGAGGAGGTTCTACCACGT